TGTTATGATCACATTGGTTTACCCTTTTTTGGTAGTTCAACGGACGGTCGCCCCTCCAACAAGAAAAGGTAGAAATATGGAAACTTCTCTGCCATTTAGATCGGAGAATTTATAGAGGAAATCGGGTTTTAAATTTCCAGAAACCACACGATTATATAGCCAAAGGGAATACGCCGCGCCTAAAATCATCCCAAGCGCTGCTAATGTGGCTACTAAGCTATTTCTTTGGAAAGCTCCTACTAAGATTAGAAATTCCCCGATAAAGCTGCTAGTGCCGGGTAAACTCATATTGGCTAAAGTGAAAAAGAAGAAAATGGTAGAGAAATTCGGCATGGTGCTCACTAAACCTCCATAATATCTAACAAGTCGAGTCTTATGTCGGTCATATAGAACACCAACACATAGAAAAAGGGCTGAAGAAACCAGTCCATGACTTAACATAAGTAAAATGCTACCTCCAATTCCCGGTATGTTCGATAGAGCCTAATATTCCCCCGGAGTACGCCGCTTACCCCCCGAACCGTACAAGATAGTTACCACCTATCATACGGCTTTCTAACTCCACTTCTTTTTCTGGTTGTTCCGCTCTGTCGGATCAATGGTAGTCTCAGAGATCTGGTAACCTCCGATATTTTTTACAACACGCTTCCTGCTTCCGTTTTGAGTTGCGCATCTTTCTCCCCGGGGCATACTATAGTATCACATCGTAGACCCCCACCCCAACTCTATCTTCCTTATCAGTGAACCGGAACATAGTGCATAGGTACTCTTCGATGCTGCGAGGACGAGACGAGGTGACATACTACGATCACGCACTGAAGTTCTGCCCTTCGGCTCGGCATATGGAACCTCTCAACTGCTCCCTCGGGATAGGTAGGCCCATCCCCCACCCCTCCTTTCCCGAGAGGCGGCCGGGCTGTGCTTCCCCAGCGGCCACCCACACCCAGTGGCGGCAGAAAACGAAAAAGGGTGGGCTCCGCGCAGTTCGCGTTTTATTGTAATTGTAAAGAGAGAGCTTTTCATTCTCTTATAGAAGCCCGCGTCCACGCGGGTAAAGCCCTGCGAAGCTGCAGGGAGCACTGAGCAATGAGGGGATGAGGGCGACTCCGCCCACGGGTTGGACCACAGGCAAAAGTCCTTCCACGGCAAGAGAAGGGTGACCGGAACAAGAAAAGGGAGCTAGTCGTTGGAGGGAGGCTCGTTCCGTGCGACTCCACAGAAGAGTACGCGCGCTAGAAAAGGCAGCCAGCTTAAAAACGCTAGCTAGCTACTTTTGTAGCCTTTTTTTGTTTGGTTGCCTACGCTTGCTCTCCGGGGCGCGCTACGGCAACACCCCCTGCTTGCTTCTTTCTGTTCGACGCGGAGCTCGCAGCCTCCCCACCCTTGCTTAGCGTTCCACTTGTGATCCTGGAGGATTTGGAGAAATGCGCCCGACCATGAAGAATGGATTTTAGCTTTTCTTTCATGTGAACGGCCCTATCTTGTAAAGAATGGTTTTTCGTGCTATAGACCACGTTGAGAAAGACCAACCAACAACACAAATAAAGACCGTTCCATTTGGGTACCTCGAAAGGGAGGTGCTCTTTATGATGCTACGGACGGCTGTCCGAAGTGCATGCAATGACGGGCTCAGATAGGATAGGATTGTGCGCGCCGGGCCCTTCGGGTGTCCATATTTTGGCCGACCTTAGCGTAGGCCCGGTTATGCGGCCGTAATATTTTTATACCTTCCACCGCTGTTACGCCAGAAATCCAAGGTTCCACACGAGCTCCTGTTCTGCGGCGTGGTGGCAGGACCGCTAGGGGATTGGCTCCGGGTGTAGGTAGGGTCAAATCCGCAGGGGTCATGCAAATACATAGGCCCCTTCCCTTCTGCCGAGTTGTTTAGAAGGCGCTTTCCGTTCTACGGTCCCTCGGACCGAAGGGTTAGGCAGGTAGTACGGGCCCTCTGACTTCCAGCTATGTGCTGTGTGCGACTCCCGCGAAGCGAATGAAGGGAAGCTCTTCGAGCTTTCTCCGCCAGCGGCTTATGTAGTGGTCGGCATTCCTACGTGCTCCGACTGATCCCCACTGGAGATGAGGGGTCTTTGAAACTGTCGTGACGCTTTGGTGACGAAGGTCACCGGGGTGACTATGGAAGGATTCCGTGGTAGTCTCTGACTCCCTCCAACTCAATCAATATCAAGAACATGTCGTGAGCATGGGGGTTTGGCCGACTACTAAACTCTATACTATTGGCTAGGGCTAGGCTAGTTATAGCTTCTATAGTGAGTGGCCCTTCCGCTTTGATCTAGTTGTAGTTTGTACTGTACTAAATTGAACACATATCAAAGAAAGGCGATCAATCAATAAAATAAGTAGTTGCCCTTCTCCGGCCCGGGAAAAGCTGCGAACTCGTTATAAACTAGGGGCTTTTTTATTCATGGTCGCTACTGTTGTATTGTATTGTATATTGTCGGGGGAAGCTACTGCTTCTACGACAGCTCCGCTTCCTCGTCTTGCTTCTACTTTGCTTGTTTGCGCGAAGGCTTAGAGTCCTTTTCGCTAGGTCCAAATTCGTCAAAGCGAAAGATCTGATCCAACGGAAATCCCGCATATTAAGCGCAGCTGATATGTGGCTACTAGGCGCGATCATCTCACATGCCATAAAAAAAATACTTCTTTTTTCGTCATATAAAGATAGAATAGATATGGATAGAGAGACATTCTATTGATTCGCGAAATGGCTCGTCGATCCAAATGAATCATTCTTCTGGTCTCTCTCTGCCCCCCGCCCCAAAACTGACCCACGACACAGCGCCCATTCGTTTCGCGCGCGGGAAGGCAACGAAGTTCAGTTCAAAAGACCGCAGCGGAGTGGAGCAGCCGCGACACGAAGTTCCTTACCTTAGCTGGATCTCGCTGGTGCCACCTAAACGGTAGGTATAGGCGGCGGATGTCTGACGTTTGGAGTTGTCGTTCGTGCACCTGTCCCCAATAGAAGAATGAGTGATCCCTTCCCCTGCGGATCATGGCCTTACCACTAGGTCCCCGATGGCCTGCGGGGGATTCGGTATAGCAGCTTACGTTCGTTTGCGCTGCGCGTTCCCGCTGGACTGGACACGTGTTAGCTGTAGGAAGTATGGTTACGAAAGTGACTTCGGTTCGCCAGTTCAGGCTCAACTCCTCGCTTTACGTTAGCGGACTTACAGGTCGGGCCGGGGCTCCACGCTCTTTCTTTCTGTGTGGGACGATGCCGGGGAATGTGTCGAGGCGGCGAACAACAACAAGACAACTAACTACATTTGCTTTTTCCCTCCATGAGATGAGCCAGTGCATTGGACCGATGGATAATAGAACTGAGCAGGCCAAAAAAGCGCTTGGGCGCTCTACATACGATGTAGACTCCATCAGATACATATCGATTTCTTTATGATGGATCCAGAATAGATAGATATCTTGTATCATCAATAGATAGAAAGAGGTCAACCCTTATTATTGATAGATTCCCTTTCGATCTATCAGAACAGATCAGGCCATCTATCAATCGATTTGAAAGGTTCATCTCGCTTTTCGTTCATTTCAGCCACGCGCCGCCACACCACAATAAGAAAGAAGCAAGCGAAACAGCTAGAAGCGCTCGCTTCGCCGCGCCCAACTATTCGGAAAGCCAACCGAAAGATTCGATTCGGACTTCGTAGAGCCGGTGCTGCTGCTGTCTGCGTGGGGCCCCACTCCCGTCCCGGGGCGCTAAGGGGTTTTGTTTTAGGAACAGACGGCGGTGTTTTGCTGACGCCTCGAATCGACGCTTTTGTTGCGACATGCTAAGTTTTCTCCCCTATTGCTAGTAGGTTGATGGGTCGCACGCCCGGCACACATGTTTTGGCCTTGCTTGTGTGTCCATAACTCAAAATAGGTGACCTAACGGCCGCCGCCCGACTAAACATACCAATAGTCACCAAATTCATATGGGCTACTGAGGAGTAGGCAATGATCTTCTTAAGATCGATCTGTCTTAAAGTGGTCAAGGAAGTATATATTATAGCAATCGCACTTAGAGTATAAATGAAAGGAGTGAAACAAAGTGTCGCTTCGGGAAACATGGGTATTGAAAATCTTAAAAACCCGTAGGTTCCCAATTTTAAAAGAATTCCTGCCAAGATGACGGATCCAGCCGTAGGTGCCTCTACATGGGCTTCGGGTAACCAAATATGAACTGGTACCATAGGCACTTTGACGGCAAAAGAGGCGAAAAAGGCAATCCATAGAAGGATTTGGCGCCGCTCACTAAATTCTGTGGTTAATAAAATTTGTAAATCGGTGGTTCCTGTTTGGAGAAGAATCAACAGAATAGCTAATAGCATAAAAACGGATCCAAGTAAAGTATATAGGAAAAACTGATATGCTGCCTTGATCTTTCTTTGTCTCGAACCCCATACCCCTATAATGATGGTAGAGTCAGGGGTGGCCCCAAAGCGGAATTGACCGGTGGTGGTTGGTCGAAGCTCCAGTGGGTAGCCACTCCCTTCTCAGGGAACCGTACGTGAGACTTCCGCATCATACGGCTCCGTCCCGAGCTTCCGTCGTCGGCCCTTGTCATTAGACCACTATGCTTGTCTTTTCCGCCTTGACTCTCGAATCTTTTGCTTCTCGGGTGGTGGCGAACAATGCAGCTTGCGTTGCGGGAGATGCCCGCCCGTCGGGCCCGGCCTGCTTCCTGCCCGAAGAAGGCTAGCCGGACTAGTGGTAGGGGACCCGACCGTAAAAAACCCTACCTTTCGAACCCGCCCGTTCGTTATATCTATAGATAGAGAGAGATCCGTGAAAGTCATTGCCTTATGTTATGGTCGCCCCCCGACTGACGGCCTTTACGCAACTACGACTACTGTGATGTGAGCGGTTCTATTGGTTTGATCTTTCCGGCCTCCACTTGTACGAAGATGCATGCATAAAGGGACCCGCCCCTTTATTTATCTTTATTAGGACAGGACCCTACCCTATTCTCGAACCCTCTGCCGAGC